AAAAGTTCGTTTTATAGTTATCAGACTTCGAGTTATATGAATAATGCAACTAAAAGTGACGATAATCGCCACGACCATTACGTGTATGATACTAATTCTAATTATAGTTGGAATCATCACATTACTAGTTGCATTGACAGTTATCTTCGGTCTCAAATTTGTCTTGATAGTTATATTTTAAGCAATAGTGACAATTACAGTGATAGTTACATTTATAGTTACATTTGTGGCGAAAGCAGAAATAGTAGTAAAAGCGGGAGTTCCAGTATCAAAACTAGCAAGGATGGTAGTGATTTAACTATAAGATCTAATAATTTAAATGTAACTCAAAAATACAGGCATTTGTGGATTCAATGTGAAAATTGTTATGGATTAAATTATAAGAAATTTTTAAAATCCAAAATGAATATTTGTGAACAGTGTGGATGTCATTTGAAAATGAGTAGTTTCGATAGAATCGAACTTTCGATTGATCCGGGTACTTGGGATCCTATGAATGAAGACATGGTCTCTCTGGATCCCATTGAATTTCATTCGGAAGAGGAACCTTATAAAGATCGTATTGATTCTTATCAAAAAAATACAGGATTAACTGAGGCTGTTCAAACAGGCACAGGTCAATTAAATGGCATTCCCGTAGCAATTGGGGTTATGGATTTTCAGTTTATGGGGGGTAGTATGGGATCCGTAGTAGGTGAAAAAATCACACGTTTGGCTGAGTATGCTACCAATAAACTTTTACCTCTTATTCTAGTGTGTGCTTCCGGAGGAGCCCGCATGCAAGAAGGAAGTTTGAGCTTAATGCAAATGGCTAAAATATCTTCCGTTTTATATGATTATCAATCAAATAAAAAATTATTTTATGTCGCAGTTCTTACATCCCCTACCACGGGTGGGGTGACGGCTAGTTTTGGTATGTTGGGAGATATCATTATTGCTGAACCCAACGCTTACATTGCATTTGCAGGTAAAAGAGTAATTGAACAAACATTGAATAAGACAGTACCCGAGGATTCACAAGTGGCTGAATATTTATTCCATAAGGGCTTATTCGATCCAATCGTACCACGTAATCCTTTAAAGGACGTTCTGAGTGAATTATTTCGACTACATGCTTTCTTTCCTTTGGATCAAACTTAGATTAAATAGAGCTGTAGAGTATGGTCTTAATTTTTAATTTATTTTTAAATTAATAAAATAAAACAGAATAAATTTTTTGAAATGAAAATTATTAAATTATAAGACAAGTTATAAGACAAGAGCACGAAAATAACTAATAATATGAATAATAAAAAGGTGGATTATCATACATATATATTTCGTGTAGAAACGTGTAGAAAGGTGAATAAGTCCGTTTATTTACATATTTTTTAGTTACACATTTTTTTATTGAATACTTATAAAAAAAATTCAATAAAACATATACTTATATATTCCTCATTTAGGTATATACTCACTTAGGTATACTTACCTATAATATTAGTATAATATAATAATTATATATATATAATATATATATAAATAGAATTATTATATATGAATTTTAAAATATCTTTTTAACAATATAAGATTAAAATAAAAATATTAATATAAAACAATAAAAAAAAATAACAGGTACAAATATTAAATCGAGGTACCCACTCAATGATAACTCTCAACAACTTTCCCTCCATTTTTGTGCCTTTAGTGGGCTTAGTATTTCCGGCAATTGCAATGGTTTCTTTATCTCTTCATGTTCAAAAAAACAAGATTTTTTAGATACTATCAGGGACAACTCTTATCCATTTTTTTTTTTTTTCAAAGCTTACTTTGATCATAACACCCCTATCTATTTAGTAGAATAGGGTATAACATGTGGCTTCTTTCGAGCATAAGCCCTTAGGTATGCGTAAACATGATATAAGGGTAAATGGATTATAACAATTTTCAAGCGGATCCGTAGCGAGAAGAATTTCGGAAATGTAAAGTCATCTATATGTGGATATCTACAGGAAATCGTATGAAAGAGATGTTATTGTTTTAGTTTGGATCTAAGTAATTCGATGAATTTTTCTAAAATAAAAGGTTCACATCATAGTAATGCTGGTTGATGAGAGTTACTTCGGAAACAAAAAAAGTAAAATAAAATTTATTTTTGTTATTCTTCCAATTCCAATAAAATGCAACTAGGTCTAGTGAGAGTATGAGTTGGCGATCAGAACGTATATGGATAGAACTTATAGCGGGATCTCGAAAAATAAGTAATTTCGGTTGGGCCCTCATTCTTTTTTTAGGTTCATTAGGGTTTGTATTGGTTGGAACCTCCAGTTATTTTGGTAGGAATTTTATATCTTTATTTCCTTCTCAGCAAATAAATTTTTTTCCGCAGGGGATCGTGATGTCTTTCTATGGGATCGCGGGTCTCTTTATTAGCTCCTACTTGTGGTGCACAATTTTGTGGAATGTAGGTAGTGGTTATGATCGATTCGATATAAAAGAGGGCATAGTGTGTATTTTTCGTTGGGGATTTCCTGGAAAAAACCGTCGCATATTCCTGCGATTCCTTATGAAAGATATTCAGTCCATCAGAATAGAAAATAAAGAAGGTCTTTTTGCTCGTCGGGTCCTTTATATGGAAATCAGAGGCCAGGGGGCCATTCCCTTGACGCGTACTGATGAGAATTTGACTCCACAAGAAATTGAGCAAAAAGCTGCTGAATTGGCCTATTTTTTGCGCGTACCAATTGAAGTATTTTGAAAAAAGTAACTGAAAACGGAATCCTTTGCAAGAGGGAAAAAACTCAAGAACCTTCTTTTTTTTCTATACCACAACTTAACGTAACGGAAATTTGTTCTGAATGCCTATTCGAGCCAAAGTAAACGTATACGAAGCAACCCTAAAACGAAAATTTTTGTGTCTATCATTTTTTTTTTTTTATATTTGATATTTTATTTAATAGAACGGCAGCTCTTTCATCTCCAAATCCAACTAACTAATATTAATTTTTAATTTGAAGTGGGCTCTTTTTTATTCTATTTCTGTATTCTTTCTAGATTCAAGGACTAATCTAACCACTCTACTGCATCACAAATAAAAACTTCGAAATAGATTAATGGGCTCGATGACGTGGGATATAACTTATGCTTGATAGAAATATTAGTATCATATAAAGTCGACGCATGGGGTGAGTTCATTAAAACTTCAAAAATTCACAGACGAAAAAATGGCAAAAAAGAAAGTATTAATTTCCCTTCTATATCTTGCATTTATAGTATTTTTGCCTTGGTGGATCTCTCTCTCATTTAAAAAAAGTCTGGAATCTTGGATTATTAATTGGTGGGATATTAAGCAATCCGAAATTTTTTTGAATGATATTCAAGAAAAGAGTATTCTAAAAAAATTCATAGACTTAGAGGAACTCCTTCGTTTGGAGGAAATGATAAAGGAATACCCAGAAACGCATTTACAAAAGCTTCGCGTCGAAATCTACAAAGAAACGACCCAGTTGATCAAGATGCACAATGAGGATCGTATCCATACAATTTTACACTTCTCGACAAATATAATCTGTTTCGTTATTCTAAGTGGTTATTCTATTCTAGGTAATGAAGAACTTGTTATTCTTAACTCTTGGGTTCAAGAATTCCTATATAACTTAAGCGACACAATAAAAGCTTTTTCTATTCTTTTATTAACTGATTTATGTATAGGATTCCATTCGCCCCACGGTTGGGAATTAATGATTGGCTCTGTCTACAAAGATTTTGGATTTGCTCATAATGATCAAATTATATCCGGTCTTGTTTCTACTTTTCCAGTCATTTTAGATACAATTTTTAAATATTGGATCTTTCGTTATTTAAATCGTGTATCTCCTTCACTTGTGGTGATTTATCATTCAATGAATGACTGAAAAATTATCGAACGGCCCAATTATAATATTTGTTACTTTGTACATAAGCAAAACACTCAAAATTGTACCTATTCTTTCTACCCAGTAAAGGGGTTTCTCCAATATTTCAGAAAAATTATTTCAGTAAATATCAAAATTATAGATAGGGAACTCTACTAGTGACCTACCTAATTTTATTGTAGAAAATTTCGGGATCAATGATTGGACCATGCAAACTAAAAAAACCTTTTCGTCGATAAAGAAAGAGATTACTCGATCCATTTCCCTATCGCTCATCATATATATAATAACTCAGGCACCCATTTCAAATGCCTATCCCGTTTTTGCACAGCAGGGTTATGAAAATCCACGAGAAGCAACGGGCCGTATTGTATGTGCCAATTGCCATTTAGCTAATAAACCCGTGGATATCGAGGTTCCACAAGCGGTACTTCCGGATACTGTATTTGAAGCAGTTGTTCGAATTCCCTATGATCTGCAAGTGAAACAAGTTCTTGCTAATGGTAAAAAAGGAGCTTTAAATGTGGGGGCTGTTCTTATTTTACCCGAGGGATTTGAACTAGCCCCGCCCGATCGTATTTCGCCCGAGATTAAAGAAAAGATAGGAAATCTGTCTTTTCAAAGTTACCGCCCTACTAAAAAAAATATTCTTGTGATAGGTCCTGTTCCTGGTCAGAAATATAGTGAAATCACCTTTCCTATTCTTTCCCCGGACCCTGCTACTAATAAAGATGTTCACTTCTTAAAATATCCCATATACGTAGGCGGGAACAGAGGAAGGGGTCAGATTTATCCCGACGGGAGCAAGAGTAACAATAATGTTTATAATGCCACAGCAGCGGGTATAGTAAGCAAAATTATACGAAAAGAAAAGGGGGGATACGAAATAACCATAGTGGAGGCATCGGACGGGCGTCAAGTGGTTGATATTATCCCTCCAGGGCCGGAACTTCTTGTTTCTGAGGGCGAATCCATCAAACTTGATCAACCACTAACGAGTAATCCTAATGTGGGCGGATTTGGTCAGGGGGATGCAGAAGTAGTACTTCAAGATCCATTACGTGTCCAAGGCCTTTTGCTCTTCTTGGCATCTGTTATTTTGGCACA